ACAGGGTACAAATATCTAAATTTTATATTTTTAGATGCTTTTTCAGACCTATTGCCGATGCTAAGTAGCAGTCACAAATTTGTATCCATTTTTCATTATATTATGCACAGATCAGCATGGCGAATTCTTAAGCTAAAATGGCGAGCTTTTAAGCTAAAATTGTGGGGATTGTGGGCACCGATAAGTGAGATTTCAAGTGATATTTCGTGGAAGTGTTTCCGTAGGCTTCTTCGGGTCGAAGAAATGATTCATCGAAATAATGAGTCACCATTGATATTGACACATCTGAGCTCGCCAAATATTCGGGAGTTCCTCTATTCAAGCCTTTTACTTCTTCTTCTTGCTGGATGTCTCGTTCAGGTACTTCTTTTCTCTGTTTCCCTAGACTCTAGTGAGTTACAGACAGAGTTCGAGAGGATAAAATCTTTGACGATTCCATCATACACGATTGAGGTGTACAAACTTGTGGATGGGTATCCTAAATCTGAACCGAATTCTTTCTGGTTAAAGAATCTCTTTCTAGTTGCTCGGGAACAATTAGAAGATTTTCTAGCAGAAATACTGGGTTTTGCGCTATTTGGTGGTGGTCCCGCTTATGGGGTCAAATTTATACAGAAGAGATTTTTCAATCTCATCGATCTCATAAGTATCATACCAAATCCCATCAATCGAATCACTTTTTCGAGAAATACGAGACATCTAAGTCATACAAGTAAAGAGATCTATTCATGGATAAGAAAAGGGCAAAGGTTTCAGACTCATGATGAAATAGAATCCTGGATCGAGACCTGTGATTGGTTTTTGGATGAAGAGAGAGTTTACTCGTTTCATTTCTCCACCTTAAGGCCAGAAAAAGGGATTGATCAAATTCTATGGAGTCTGACTCATATTGATCGTTTAGTAAAGAGTGACTATGGTTATCAAATGTTTGAACAAGCGGGAGCAATTTACTTACGATACTTAGTTGACATTCATCAAAAGGATCTAATGAATTATGAGTTCAATACATCCTGTTTAGCAGAAAGACGGCTATTCCTTGCTCATTATCAGACAATCACTTATCCACAAACCTCGTGTGGGGCTAATAGTTTTCATTTCCCATCTCATGGAAAACCAAAACCCTTTTCGTTCCGCCTAGCCCTATCCCCCTCTAGGGGTATTTTAGTGATAGGTCCTATAGGAACTGGACGATCCTATTTGGTCAAATCCCTAGCGGCAAACTCCTATCTTCCTTTCATTACGGTATTTCTTAACAAGCTGGATTTGCAAACAGTTATTGATGATCTCGATCCTGATGAGGACTATATGGAAGCGCTTGATGGTGTGGATATTGATGGTATTGATGATGATAGCGATCCTGCTAAGGAATATATGGATGCGCTTAAAGATGTGGATGATATTAATGATCGTGACTATATTTATTCGAACTTGGACTCGGACCCGGAGCTGAGGGAGGAGTATACGGTGGATGATGAGATACTTAGGTATATCATCGAGTTGGAAATAGATCTAGCTTCTATCAACTTGCAATTCGAATTGGCAAGAACAATGTCTCCTTGCATAGTATGGATTCCAAACATTCATGATCTGTATGTGGATGAGTCGGAGTCCCTCGGTTTATTATTGAACTATCTCTCCGGGGATTGTGAAAGACGGTCCACTAGAGATATTCTTGTTATTGCTTCGACTCATAGTCCCCAAAAAGTGGATCCCGCTCTAATAGCTCCGAATAAATTAAATACATGCATTAAGATACGAAGGCTTCTTATTCCACAACAACGAAAGCACGTCTTCACCCTTTCATATACTAGGGGATTTCACTTGGAAAAGAAAATGTTCCATACTAATGGATTCGGGTCCATAGCCATGGGTTACAATGCACGAGATCTTGTAGCAATTACCAACGAGGCCCTATCGATTAGTATTACACAGAAGAAATCAATTATAGACACTAATACAATTAGATTCGCTCTTCATAGACAAACTTGGGAGTTGCGAGCCCATGTAAGACCGGTTCCGGATCATGGGATCCTTTTCTATCAGATAGGAAGGGCTGTTGCACAAAATGTACTTATAAATAATTGCTGCCTTATAGATCCTATATCTATCTATATGAAGAAGCAATCATGTTACGAAGGGGATCCTTATTTGTACAAATGGTTCTTCGAACTTGGAACGAGCATGAAGAAATTAACGATACTTCTTTATCTTTTGAGTTGTTCTGCCGGATTGGTCGCTCAAGATCTTTGGTCTCTACCCGGACCCGATGAAAAAAATTGGATCACTTCTTATAGACTCGTTGAGACGGATTCTGATCTAGTCGATGGCCTAGTAGAAGTAGTAGAAGGCGCTCTGGTGGGATCCTCGCTTCTTCGGCCCGAACCAAGGAATCCCTTAGAGATGATGGAAAATGGATCTCGTTCTATCTTTGATCGTAGATTTCTCTATGAATCGGAGTTAAAAGAATGGGCAGAAGGCACCGACCCGCAACAGTTAGCGG